AATACACAAATCAATTGGTTCCATTAAGCTAGCTATATGCTGTGTATTGTCAACTATTTCGACATAAGGTGGCAAGATTATATCTCGAGCAGTTACACATTTAGGGCCCCTAACACAAATAGACGCCTCACAAGTTCCATATAGATTACTTCGCAATACAATTTCTTTCAAATTCATTAAAATTTCGTGTACCGATTCTTGAATACCTACTATGGTCGAGTATTCATGTGGTATTTTCTCAGATTTTGCACGTGTGATGCATGTTCCTTCTATTTCTCCAAGCAAAGCTCTTCGCATCGCAATTCCTATTGTGTCAGCTTGACCTTTCATAAGTGGAGAGAGAATAAAGCGCCCATAATAAAGACATTTACTATCCGTTCTTGATTCAACACACTTCCACTGCAGTGTCCGAGTAGATACTCTGATTTTCTCTCGAACCATAGTAATATTATAAAAATTGATCATATCTTGGAATCATTTATTTCTCTTGAAATCTCTTCAATGCTTATTTCTACACACGCCTTTTTTTAGGAGGCCTACAGCCATTATGTGGCATAGGGGTTACGTCTCGCACGAAACTTAATAGTATCCCACTTCTACGAATAGCCCGTAATGCTGCATCCCTTCCGAGACCAGGACCTTTTATCATGACTTCTGCTCGTTGCATACCTTGCTCTACTACAGTACGAATAGCATTTCCTGCCGCGGTTTGAGCCGCAAACGGCGTTCCTCTTTTTGTACCCCTGAACCCACAAGTACCCGCGGAAGCCCAAGAAACCACCCGACCTCGTACATCTGTAACAGTCACAATGGTATTGTTGAAACTTGCTTGAACATGAATAACGCCCTTTGGTATTTTACGTGTACTCTTACGCGAATTAATACGTCCATTTCTGCGTGAACCAATTTTTGGTATAGGTTTTGCCATATTTTATCATCTCATAAATATGAGTCATAGATATATGGATATATCCATTTCATGTCAAAACAAATCCTTCATTTTTTTATTTGTACATCAATCAAATCTTTTTGAAAGTTCTTTTTAATAGAATGATTATCCTTGTCGTTGTTTATGTTTTGGATTAGAACAAATTACTATAATTCGTCCCCGTCTGCGGATCAGTCGACATTTTTCACAAATTTTACGAACAGAGGCCCTTATTTTCATATTAGTCATTCCTTACTTTAATTCCGAATCTATTTCTTGGAAGAAAATACGTTTCTTGAAATTTTGAACCTCGAGTTGTATTCTTATGGGAAGGAGTGTTGAAGTTGAAAAACCATTAGTCGTTTGAATCTTTGTTGCAGAGTCTATAAATTATCCGACCTCTGGTTGAATCATAACGGCTTACTTCAATCTTAACTCTATCTACCGGTAGGATACGTATAAATCTACGTCGTATCTTTCCCGAAACGTAACCTAGAATCAGATTTTTATTATCTAAACGAAATCCTAACATACCATTAGGAAGTGATTCAGTAATTAAACCTTCATGAATCCATTTTTGTTCTTTCATTCCAGGCAAAACCCCTTAAAGTATCAACTAATAGAGAAGTGATATTAGACAATCCATCTTTTCTCTTTTTTTTAACAAATAGGAAATTTTGGATCCAATTCAGATATCAAAAGGATTACCATATATAACATAAAATTTCTCCGCCAATTCCCTCTAGTCGAGCCTCTCGATCTGTCATTATACCTCGAGAGGTAGAAAGAATTACAATCCCCATTCCGCCCAAAATTCTAGGAATTCGTTGATAGTTAGAATAGATTCGTAGACCAGGTCGACTGATCCTTTTTAAATTTAAAGTATTTTTATATGGTCCTTTCCTATTTCTTCTATGTCGCAAAGTTAAAACCAAAAAATATTTGTTTCTTTCTTGATGTTTTCTCGCGTTTTCGATAAAGCCTTCTCGTAAAAGTATTTTTACAATGTTTTCGGTGATATTAGTAGATGCTATTCGAACTGTTCCTTTTCTATTCATGTCAGCATTTCGTATAGAGGTTATTATATCAGCAATAGTGTCCTTACCCATGATGGATTAAAATCAGTGATGTCTCCGAATTTTGATATAATCAACATGCTTTTTTATTAGTTTATTTATTATTTCTTTTATGACCCTTAAAAAAAAAATTCAAAATGAAAGGTATATACGTGATACATAATTTACTATTTCATCCCAATATCTTACTTCGTATCTTATAATACCTCGGGAGCTAATGAAACTATTTTAGTAAAGTTTTGTCTCAATTCTCGGGCAATCGCGCCAAAAACTCGAGTTCCTTTTGGATTTCCTTCTTGATCAATGATAACGGCAGCATTGTCATCATATCGTATTATCATACCGTTCTCGCGTTTGAGTTCTTTACAGGTACGTACAATTACAGCTCTGATCACTTCTGATCTTTCTAAGGGCGTATTGGGTATTGCTTCTTTGATCACAGCAACAATAACGTCACCAATACGAGCATATTGACGATTGCTAGCTCCTATGATTCGAATACACATCAATTCTCGAGCCCCGCTGTTGTCTGCTACATTCAAATGGGTCTGAGGTTGAATCATATCATTTTTTTTTATCGGTTCTTTCAATGCAAAAATAAAATGCAAAGGGCGAAAAAGAAAAAGAAATATTGTTTATCAAAAACCAAAAAAAACCTCCGGTTTTTTGTATCCCAAAGCAAAGATCTATTTTATTTCCTTTGGTTCTATATTACTATCCTGAAATAATGAATTGAGTTCGTATAGGCATTTTCGATGCCGCTATTGAAATAGCCCTTCGGGCTATATTTTCGGCTACTCCGCTTATTTCATAAAGTATTCGACCCGGTTTGACAACAGCTACCCAATATTCGGGGGATCCTTTCCCCGAACCCATACGGGTTTCTGCAGGTCTTACTGTAACGGGTTTGTCTGGAAATATACGTACCCATATTTTTCCACCGCGACGGGCATTTCGTGTCATTGCTCGCCGTCCCGCTTCTATTTGTCTAGACGTGATCCAAGCGGGTTCAAGTGCCTGAAGAGCATATCTTCCGAAACAAATACGATTCCCCCGATAAGATATTCCTTTCATTCTTCCTCTATGTTGTTTACGGAATCTGGTTCTTTTTGGGTTATAGTTGATGGTTTTTCTTAATTCCATCTCTACTACAGAACCGGACATGAGAGTTTCCTCTCATCCGGCTCCTCGCGAATGAAAAAAAATTGTAATTAACATTGTACATTGTAATAATACCAAGATATTTTTTTGGATTTATCTAATTCTAATTTATTAGATTTTTTATATTTGCATATAGAATTAATAAAAAAATATCTAATCTAATATATATTTTATAATAATCTTTATTTTGTTTTTTATTGTAGTGGATTGTTCATATTCATATTTTATTTTTAAAATCCAAGAAAAAAGGAATTTTCGCGGGCGAATATTTACTCTTTCAATATCTATTTCAGCTGTAGGGTTAGTTTATTATTTTTCAGAATAGAAGAATTGGTCTTCGGTTCGTTCCGCCATCCTCCCCAATGAATCATCCGGATTCATTTTCCCTTGAATCTTCTGTATTCACAGGTTCCATCGTTCTCATCGCTTTTTGATTAATGGTTAGGTCTGAATTCTACAACGGAGCTCTTAATTAAATTTGTATTTTTTTTTTTTGAGCCAATCGTCTTAGTCTTTATTGGCTCGAGGCTCTTATTTTTTTTTCTAAGAACAGATTCATAGAATTATGTGGTAATCTGTATTAATGCTTTATTACATTGTCTTTTATGAGATGATTCAAAGACCTTACATATTGGAATCATATATCTTCTATTTCTATTCATTTTTTTTCTTTCTCTCACCTTTCCATTTATCCGCATCCCTTTAGATTTTTTATATTTTGTTTTGCTTGACAATCAATTCATTCGATTTTTTTTATGCCAAATCAAACCAAATCCCAAAAAAAATTTCAGTTGCTGCAATGATAGGACAAAAAGATCATATCTTGACTGCTTCTTTGGATCCAAATAATGTCATGCGATGAGTTGGTTATTAGTTCTATAGTTATTAGTTTACACTTCATACGATAGCTATAGGCTTTTTAGTAAAAAAACCAACGAGTCACACACTAAGCATAGCAATTCTATCAATGGGTCAATCGAATTTTTATTCAACCTTATAGAATTAAAAATTAGAATTGGTTTGATGGATAAAAAATGAATGAAAAAGGTTGTCATTTTTTGTTCCACCCTTACCTTAAATCCTTAAATCGAAACCGAAAGACAAGTCAAGTAAAGGATTATTATTCCTCGTCTATAAATATCCAAATTTTGATACCCAATACCCCATAGATAGTTCGAACGGTATAAGCGCAATAATCAATTTTCGCGCGAATGGTTTGTAGGGGAACCCTTCCCTCTCTTATCCATTCAATCCGTGCAATTTCTTTTCCATCGATACGGCCGGCAATTTGTATTTGAATTCCTTTTGTATCAGCTTGTTCGGTTAATTCAATAGCTTTTTTCATTGCTTTTCGAAATGACACCCTATTCTTTAATTGTCCGGCTATAAATTCTGCAAGAATATTAGGGTTTCCATAAGGTTTTGCAATTCTTGTAATAGCAATGTTGAGTTTTCGGTTCACGCAATTCAATTCTTTTTGTACATTTAGTTTTAGGTCTTCAACCCCTCGTGGTCTATTTTCTATTAATAACTTTGGAAATCCCATATAGATTATAACCTGTATCAAATCGATTCTTTTTTGAATTTCGATACGTGCAATTCCTTCAACACCCGAGGATGTTTTTGTATTTTTTTGTACATAATTTTTAATACAATCCCGTATTTTTTGATCTTCTTGTAGACCTTCAGAATAATTTTTTGGTTGTGCAAACCAAAGGGAATAATGATCTTGGGTGGTACCAAGTCTGAAACCAAGTGGATTTATTTTTCTTCCCATCTTACTCCCTCCAGGATATCATATGGCTCATACTTCATTCCGTCATAAACCTTTTGTC